TTTTTTCTATTTTAGACATTTCAGGAAAATTCCCAAAAAAAACTTGGCTTAATGTTACAGGCGCGGCCGGTGGTGGAAAATTTGTTTGATGAACAGGTAATTTGGCTAAATATTCAACCATTGAATGCTGTTTTATATCGTATTCAGGTGCAATAGGCATACCAAGATTTTGTGGATAATTAAATATCTTTGTCGCAATTTGTTCAATTAAAGATTCTAATCCACTAACAAAAACTATTTTAAAATCTAATATTTTATTTGTTAAAGTCATATCTAAATCACATTTATCATATTTATATATAATCTTTCCCTTATTAATGAAAATTATAAGAGAAACTTTGACGAGGAAAAAATAAAAGTTACCATTAAAATATTTATATTTTTTGCAAATCATTCAATAAAAAATGATTTATTAAAAAGTCAAAAAATAAATGAAATTGTCTTATATAAAAAATTTTTCTAAATGATAAAATTATTAACAGTAATATAAGTAAAAAAAAGTAAAAAATAAAGTCTTATAAAATCAATAAAGATTGTCCCTTAAAGACTCTTTTTATAGGAATATCGGGATAGTAGGATTTGAACCTACGACACCCTGGTCCCAAACCAGGTACTCTACCAAACTGAGCTATATCCCGTTGTACACGTTATCCTATTATAAATAATAAATTTGTGATCTGCAAATTCTGACTAATTAAAAATAGATAAAAAATTTTAGAAATTAGTACTTCAAGTCGAAACTAACGATTTCTAAAAAGGAAATATTAGACGATCGTAAAAGGAATAATCGTTAATATTTCTTATCATTTTATTTGTTTTTTTCAATATAGTCTAAAGCATCTTGAACAGTTGCCATTTCGCCTGCAACTTCATCATCTATTTCAATTCCAAATTCTTCTTCAAAAGCCATTACTAACTCTACAACATCTAAAGAATCTGCACCTAATTCTTTTGTAAAATCTGCAGTTGGAACAACTTTATCTTTTTCAATTCCTAATTGATTACTAACAATTGTTTGTAATTTTTCAAATGTTTCCGACATAATATAATATTACTTAAAAATAAACATATCACACATTCCATTATAGCAGAAAAAAAAATTATGAACTAAGAAATTGAAATAATTTAGTAATTTGATAAATACAATTTCTATTTATTCCATAAATTGGTATATTATTTTGCTTTGCTATCGATTGAAGTTTTTGATTTTGAGATAACTGTTTTTTTAAGCCAATAATAAAATTTGCTTTTGTAAGATCTTTTGTTAACATAATAGGAATATTT